AATATCATAAAAATCTTGAATCCCTTAATCTTAATTAAGAAATTAAAATTGGGAACTGAATTCATTATATGATCTATTGTATCTCTTCTCGAAGATGGCATGCCGCTACTCGGACTCGAACCGAGATGCTTTAGCACTGCTTCCTAAGAGCAGCGTGTCTACCGATTTCACCATAGCGGCTTGCTCGAACTCATAATAGCCTATTCATATTCAATCGTCGAGATTGGAGGAGTAAATTCAATGCAATGTTTTTTAGGAAAGATTTAAACTGATAAATCCAAATTCATTCAAATAGGGATTTGAAGGTTCATTATTTTCATTTAGGGTGTCAGTTTATTAAATTAATTTAAGACTTTCGTGTAGGTTATGCTTTCCTGAGATTGAACTCTTGTAACTAGATAATTCTACCGCGATCGAACTCAAAAAAATGCATTTTTACAAAATAGACCCCATTTTGTTTGAATTATTTTAAAATGACACATTTTTCGTACACAATATCCTAACTAAGCTAACGGCTTTTTTGATTGGGTTGAAAGCGAAAGATATATGGGAGATCTATCTAATAATTTAGAGAAAGGAAATTAAGAAGTCCGAAAGTTACACAAAAAGTTTTAAAAATGGAATCAATTAGTATCAACAATTCATTAATTTTAACTTAGCTAAAGATTTTCTATTTGCTCTTCTATAGATATGATATAGAGAGAAAAAAGAATTTTCTTATTTATTATTGGAATTGTAACAAATAGTTCGATGGGGAAAATAAAACTCCCCACCTTGGAAATGAAAAAACATACTAAAAGAGGGTTAAAACCTCCTGTCTTTATTCTTTTTTCAAACAAAAAAAGTATTAGTTGTAGAATTCATTAAACAGAAGAATTCTTATTCCTATATCATAGGAGAAAAGAAAGGTCCATTTCATATTGATTAGCCCAACAATAATAACAATAGGTAATGTAAATTGTTCATTTTTAATTATGAAATGGACCTTTTTTTCGAGTCAAATCAATTCAGATTATTCCAACGTTTTATTACTTATTTGTTTGTCGCACAAAAAAACTTTTTGAATTTCCGGTCAAAAGAGATTTCCCTAACGAAAAAGCTTTTAACGCTGCCCAATATCCCTTCCGTTTCCAAATATTTTTACGAATACGCTTTTTTGATATAGAAGTACGTTTTTTTGGAACTGCCATTTAAAAATGAAGAGGTTACTCATTATTATAGTTGGATGTGAAAGACATCTATTGTTCAAAACGAATTGTTCTTTTTATTCTCTAGATAATATTATTTTCATATAAATGTAGATAGGTGAAAGATATGTGAAAATTGCATAAAATATTACTAGAAGAAGAGGATATATGATTTTTTTTTCAAAAAGAAAATGGTTTTTCTAGTCCATACAATATTCGTAAGAAAGAAAAATTTGTATTGATTGATATTGATACTTTTATTTCTCTTTCTTATTCAAATCTATAGAATATGCCGTGCCCTAGCAATTAAATTGGTTGAACTCTATAACATAAAGAATCAAAAAGACCCTACATTTCTATTTCTGCCTATTTTCGTCGTTCTACATTTAATTTACATGTACTAAAATACATCGAAAGGGTTAAGAACCCCACCCTTGTTGCTTACTGAAAAACTTTAATCTTTAATGTTTTTTATTTTATTAGACTGGAAATAAATCAATCAATTCCATAATGAACTAGTTCATTATTTTGAATAAACTAACTAAAATAGCGAGTTCTTATTTCATTAGGCCAGGTTAGTGATCTTAGTTAATCTAATCCTATGATTCATATTAGTATTTTTAGTGTAATTCTTTATACTTGCTCTATGACTAGAAATTTTTTAATAATCATTGAATTTTTCATTTTCGGTATCTTCATAAATATATTAGTGACTAACTAAGTATTCACGTTTTACGAGTACTTTAGTTATATCATTTGACCAATTGTAACTTCTTGATTTGAATAGTTGAAGTATTTAAGAAAGACTCACAATAAACAATAAGTAAGAATATAAAATTAGAAAATTCTATTTAAGTTAGTACATATCTTGATTTTTTTATTGACTCCTTTCAAAAGAGATAAGATCCGGTGAATCGGAAACACTTAATTAAGAATAAAAAACCTTTTATTTTTTATGGAACAGACATATCAATATGCATGGATAATACCCTTCGTTCCACTTCCAGTTCCTATGTTAATAGGGGTGGGACTTCTTCTTTTTCCCACGGCAACAAAAAATCTTCGTCGTATGTGGTCCTTTCATAGTATTTTATTGTTAAGTATAGTCATGATTTTTTCGATTGATCTGTCTATTCAGCAAATAAATAGCAGTTCTATCTATCAATATGTATGGTCTTGGATCATCACTAATGATTTTTCTTTAGAATTCGGCTACTTAATTGATCCACTTACTTCTATTATGTCAATATTAATCACTACTGTTGGAATTATGGTTCTTATTTATAGTGATAATTATATGTCTCATGATCAAG